ATAGAAATGGATCTTATGTTATGTTGTAGAATCAAAAAAGAGATTTTCAATTCTCTTCTATGTCTTTATGTGTTGATGCTTCAAATAAACTTTTCTGTGACGAAAGGGAATAGTAAATTATTCTTATAGAATAACATAAAATAATTAGGAATAAGTGGATTTAATCAGAAATATCGACAGATTTTTTCGGAGTCCAAAAAAGTATAATATGAAAATGAAAGAAAAAGACGGATCCGCTGTTCTGTTCCAATTTCATCTATATCGAATTTTAATATCAGAATAGTGGATATAGTCCCGATTCAATAGGTTAGGTCCACTTACTTTTTCTTTTGTTGATTTCGAATCTAATCTTTACAATTGATTTTTGATTTGATTGGGTTGGACAAAAAATTTGGCGATTTAAGAGCCAACTTATCATTATTTATTTTAATATAATAAAAAATAATATAATAAATAAATGTTAAACTCTATAACTCTAATTAATCTACTATAAACCATTCGAACTTATTCGAATTGAATTCGAAATTTTATTATAGATATAGAATTTCTTACTTTACTATATTTATTACAAATATCAACAATATCTATATTCCTCCCTTCCATCTATTCTCCTAGGAATACTACCATTGAAGTTTTATGAAAAAGGGTCAAAGCCAAAGCCCCCTATCGGATTTGAACCGATGACTTACGCCTTACCATGGCGTTACTCTACCGCTGAGTTAAAGGGGCTTCAATTCCTAAATGAGCCAGCATGTAGATAATATCTATCTATGGAAATGGATTCCAAATCAAATCTATCTAAAGTAAATAGATTCGAATCCAATTATTATATGAAGTAAACTTCTAAGAATTCATTCATAAACGAAAAATTTCACTTACCTAATGAATATAAACTCAATTAGTGAATATAAATTAGCGAATATAGGTAAAAAATAAGGTTTTTTTTTTTATATATTTATTGAATTTGATAAAGATTAATGCAATGGATTTTTGATGAATTTTTTCAAAGCCGAACCTAATTGAATTGACTACCATCATAACGAAATTCATTTGATTTCTATATACGTGTACCTACCAATTCAACATAGATCAAAGATATTTCATCGAATCATTGATGAACAGATTCTATTTGTCCCCTGAGCAAAATTTAATTATTAGTTATAGAATAATAGAATTTATTAATGTTATAGAATAATAGAATTTATTAATATATTAATTAATATAATATTATTTAATTAATATTATCCATTTTTTTGGTAAATTTAGTCAATTTCTTAAGAAATTTCTAGACCTTAGAGAATTCGAAATTCTATTTAATAATTAAACTCTAGTGAAATTAGAATATTATAATGAATAATAATGAATAATGGAATAATGGTGATTAGAATGAACCATTCATGAATAGAAATGAGGAATCAAAAAATTGTATGGAATCATGAAAGGCGGAAAGATCTTTCGAATCTAGTCCTACCATTTCGTTATATTGACAATTTCAAAGAACTCCTATACTATGAGCATGGTATGCTGACAAATGTGCCCCCATCGTCTAGTGGTTTAGGACATCTCTCTTTCAAGGAGGCAACGGGGATTCGACTTCCCCTGGGGGTAGGGTATTACGAGAGGAAGTGGATCAGGGATTATTAAGAAATATGGAATTTCTTCTTCCTGGGTCGATGCCCGAGCGGTTAATGGGGACGGACTGTAAATTCGTTGGCAATATGTCTACGCTGGTTCAAATCCAGCTCGACCCAATAATTCACTGATCCGCCATGAAATGATATTACCCTCTTGTTCTGTTTTGTTCTGTTTTCTAGAAATGCCTGATACAAAAAACAAAAAAGAAAAAAAAAAAGAAAGTAAATAAAATACAAGTAAAGATATAGCAGAAATTTGGATTTCTTTTTTTTTTCTTTTTTTCCCACAAATTCTGATCTTGTTAATGACCTAGATTCATATCAGGATTTGTAAATAGAAAGTCTAAGAAAAAGAATAATATAAAGATATAAAGAAAAAAGACTTTTCTTTCTTTATTTATTTTATATTTTATTTCCCTGGGATTGTAGTTCAATTGGTCAGAGCACCGCCCTGTCAAGGCGGAAGCTGCGGGTTCGAGCCCCGTCAGTCCCGACGTATTCAAATCCAATAATCCAACCAAAAAAATATATCAATTCCGCTTTCTATTTTCTTTTCTGTAAAAAGGGGACAAATAGTAGAATTTTTTTCTCAAAGAGAAGGGGGCCCTTCTTTTTTCTTTTATTTTTATTACTTTTTTTTCATCAAAGTAAATCAAAGTAAATAGAAATATGGGAATTCCACTTTTTTTAACTAATAGCGACGGAGACGGATCGAGACATAATATTCAGGATTTCAAGAGATACCGCGCCGAGTTTGGCTTTTTCGATTTCTCCCAACCTGCGTAATGAAATCGAATCGAGTACCATATCTTATCTTTCCCGATAGTACATACACAAATCAAATTTTTCTTTGTACGATACAAAATGAATCGAATTTCTTTTTCATTCTTTTAATTGGAAAAGTCTCTTCTTTTTTGACTCCGATTTTGCTCAATTACTAATTTGAATTTGAAATAATCTATCTCATTCAAATTGTACACTGAAGTTTTGATATATTATATTTATTCCATTACTAATCTTTATCACACCTTTTTCCAATAAGATTAGATATCATTAAAAAAAGGAGTTTAGAACTTAACTTCCCTTTCTCCACTTCGCTTCTATTATTTGGTTGGATTTGTTTGGAACCAATGTAAGTGGAAAGGCGGTTAGATGATACTTCGTGAGATGATTGTACAAAGAAGGCAATAGCTGTTTTTTATAGAAAAGAAAGAATGAAAAAGAATTTGAAATAAAATTTCAAAATAAAAATAAAGTAACGAAATTCTCGATTGGGTCAAGAATCCTTTTTTGGATTCGGTATGAATAAACGATCTTTCTATGTTATACTATTCAATTCTCGACGAGGAATCAATTTGATAGGTCAGATATTGTTATTCATGATATTTATCCGATTCGATATCATCGAGATAGAATTTATCTCATTCAATTTAGAGGCAAAAAATTTATCATCTCTATGGGATTAAATCCCGAGTTATTGTGAAGTAAAGAAAAATGAAAGGATGAGATTATGGAAGTCAATATTCTCGCATTTATTGCTACTGCACTGTTCATTCTAGTTCCTACTGCTTTTTTACTTATAATATATGTAAAAACTGTTAGTCAAAGTAATTAATTTGAACGAAACTTGACATCTTAGTTCTTAATCAATATCAATGATTAAAAAGAGAAACAAAAAGGATTCCAAATTTGTGTTTTAGACGAAATGTGCGGACTAGAATCAGCAGTATCCTATGAGATCCGCTAGTATGGGTAGAAAGAAATATATATTTCTTTACTACCCATACTATCTATTTTTGTTATTCGAGTTTAGAAAGTTGTACTGTATAAAGATATAGGTTTAATAGAAATCCATCGAAAACGGCATCTTCATTTTCATATATTTAGATATTCATTCTCTATATGGAATGTACATAAGGTCCCAATTCGATTTCTTTTCCTCATCTATTTGATTTGTGTTGATTCGAATTAATCTTAATCTGAAATAGTCGAAAGGCACTTCTGACTCTTACGATTCTAATTCCTGGATTTCTGATTATTTTTAATTTCCTATTGAAATTGGAATAGGAATCTTCGAATCTATTGAAATAATCAAATCAAAGAAAAGGAAAAAAAAGAGTCTAGATATATTATATTAATAATAGAAAATCAAGAAATCTTTTTTTAGCATTCTTAAGTGATTAAACGATTGTCAAATCATCCAAAGAATGGAGTTTTAGAAAAACTTTTCAGATTTCGCCGAAAAGCATTAGTAAACTCCGTCGGTTTTGAATCTTTGAATCATGATATGAAATGAGTCAAGTCAATAAAGTATAGCATAAATAAATAGGATTTTAAAAATACTAAATCAAATAGTAAAGTTAAGTAATAAGCGCGCAACGCAATATGCGACTTCTTTAAGAAAATATCTTAGGATGTGTATTATCTCGTTGGAGGACCACCATGTCTATCTTATTTCCCATGGAAACCATTTACATTTAATTAAATAGAATTAAATAACTTGAAATTTTAAAAATTAAAAAAGGAAAGACTTTCCTTTATCTTTGAACAAGAAAAAGGCAAACAAATAAAAAGTCAAAAAGGTTCCTCTATTCCTCATTGACTAGAATTGTCAATATATAACTCTGGTAAGGGTCGGTTTAGCGAAATAGAAAATTGAAGAAGAATTCGTTTGGAATCAATTTCCTCTCATTTGGATTCCTTTTACTTTCGAAATATGAAACACAGGAATCATTCAAATATTTGTTTGATTATGATTATATCAAAAAGGGTATTTTTCGTCTATTCTTGAATAGAATAAATTATTCAACCCAAATCCGACTCCAATAGAATTTCGAAATGAAGATTTTTTTTAATTCAATTTCGAAATTCTTACAAATTTCGAAATTGAATTAATTGAATTCAAAAGTCTTTGCAGAATGATCTATAAAACAATTGATAGAGTTTAATTTCTCAACTCAATTAGGAGTACCCCTAGAGTCCACTTCTTCCCCATACTACGAGTGAAAGGGAAAATGTAAAGACTACCATTAAAGCAGCCCAAGCGAGACTTACTATATCCATGTGAATTATGTCCCCTATCTCTATGAATATGAAGGAATTTTTCCAGTATTGTTCACTTTGTTTATTGTTCACTAATAATAGTAGTCGAATCGCCGGTGCGGAGTCAAAAAAAACGTATTTTGGCCAATACCATTGATGAAATAATAAAAAAAAATCCAATTTATCTTAAGAAGTTCTTATTATATTATATATAATATTTGTTTTGGTAGAATCGGTAAAGATTAAGCACAAATAAAAATAGGCAGCGACGCTCTTGGAAGTCTCAAGGGTCCTGCCCTTTTTTTCCTCCGCGTGCTTCTATTGGGATATTGGGAACAAATTGAAGCAGTTATATCAGCAAAACGAACTAAGGGATTTCCTGTCTTTTGTTGATCAGGCGAGGCGACACCCAAGATTCGAACTGGGGAACGAGGAGTTGCAGTCCTTCGCCTTAACCACTCGGCCATGCCGCCTCAACTAAGGCGATCTAAAATGTTGATCATACGCCACCCAACATTTAACTATCGACTGTGAATTCGAACCATTAACTATCGGCTGCGAATTCAAACCATTAACTATCGGCTGTGAATTCATGAATCATGAACCATTCTTAGATTTTAATCTAACGTTGCGTTTCCTTAAAAATAAAGGAAAATAAAAATGGATATGTAACTCTTTTTTTTTAGTATTGATTCTTTAAAATTGATTCTTTCAAATAAAGAAATCTTTCTCCATCTCATTATATATTCTAATATATATATATATATATGTCAACATATATGTCAACCCCAGAACAGTAAATCAAAGAAATCTTTCTCCATCTCATTATAATTATATATGATAATATATATATATATATATGTCAACCCCAGAACATAAATTATTATGCGAATATCTAATCAGAAATCTTATATTTCTATAATTCCTAGAATCCATTTTCTATTTCAATGAAAATTAAAATAGAAAATGGATTCTATGAGGTTTTGCCAGAGCACGACATCCGCTGTCCAGAATCGAACTGCAATAACAGGGGAGACATATATAACAGGGGCGACATATATAACAGGGGCGACATATATATAAATAACTATCCTTCTATCTGTGTTGTGTATGTTTCATAAAGCCCTCTTCCGCGCTTCAATCGTATTATAACGACCTCTATAAACAAAATAGATAAAAAAATATCTCTTCTGCGTGAACCTTCTTTTTTTTTTAACTAAAACTAAAAAAAGAAATTCACGAAAAAGGCTAAGTGCTAAAAGAATCAACTTTATATTGTTTCTGATTATTGGGTCTTTATCTTATCGAAGAGATCAAATCCGGATCATTTATTTTACTGGTATCGAATCCTATTGGAATATGTAAAACATGTAATATCATACCATAATAATGGTAGAAATGGAATTACCTTTTCTTTTGTTATTCTATACAAAACTTCATAAGTCTAACTTAATAAGTTAAGTGGAATTTTTGAATTCCTTTCTAGTTGTATTTGTTGGAAATTCCAATTTGAGTCTAAAACTCTCTTTATTCCCCTGTTCAAAAATTCTCTTTATTTCCCTGTTCATACATATTTCATACATTCCATATTCATATATGGGTTAGATAAAATTTTATGTGATTCTGTAAACAGAATATAAATTTCATTATTGCCAGATCGACCCATATAATTGGATGAAGAACGACTCAATAATGGAATTTTTTTGTCAATAAATGGGAAATTCAAAATGCTTAGAGATGGAAATGAGGGAATGTCTACAATACCTGGATTTAATCAGATACAATTTGAAGGATTTTGTAGGTTCATTGATCAGGGCTTAACAGAAGAACTTTCTAAGTTTCCAAAAATTGAAGATACAGATCAAGAAATTGAATTTCAATTATTTGTGGAAACATATCAATTAGTAGAACCTTTGATAAAAGAAAGAGATGCTGTATATGAATCACTTACATATTCTTCTGAATTATATGTATCCGCAGGATTAATTTGGAAAGGCAGTAGGGATATGCAAGAACAAACCATTTTTATTGGAAACATTCCTCTAATGAATTCCCTGGGAACCTCTATAGTAAATGGAATATACAGAATTGTGATTAATCAAATATTGCAAAGCCCCGGTATTTATTACCGGTCAGAATTGGACCATAATGGAATTTTGGTTTATATTGGCACAATAATATCAGATTGGGGAGGAAGAGTAGAATTAGAGATTGATAGAAAAGCAAGAATATGGGCTCGTGTGAGTAGGAAACAGAAAATATCTATTCTAGTTCTATCATCAGCTATGGGGTTGAATCTAAAAGAGATTCTAGAGAATGTGTGCTACCCTGAAATTTTCGTGTCTTTCCTTAATGACAAAGAGAAAAAAAAAATTGGGTCAAAAGAAAATGCTATTTTAGAGTTTTATCAACAATTTACTTGTGTAGGCGGAGATCCAGTATTTTCTGAATCCTTATGTAAAGAATTACAAAAGAAATTCTTTCAGCAAAGATGTGAATTAGGAAGGATTGGTCGACTAAATATGAACCAGAGACTAAATCTTCATATACCTCATAACAATACTTTTTTGTTACCGCGAGATATCTTGGCAGCTGCGGATCATTTGATTGGAATGAAATTTGGAATGGATACGCTTAACGACATGAATCATTTAAAAAATAAACGTATTCGTTCGGTAGCGGATCTATTACAAGATCAATTCGGATTGGCTCTGGTTCGTTTAGAAAATGTGGTTAGAGGAACTCTATGTGGAGCAATTAGACAGAAATTAATACCAACCCCTCAAAATTTGGTAACTTCAACTCCATTAACAACCACTTATGA